CTTTTCGCAAAGCAATGAAAAAAGCTATTGAATTAACCGAACTGGCGAATACAAAAGGAATTCAAGTACAAATTGCGGGACGTATCGACGGAAAAGAAATTGCACGCGTCGAATGGATCAGAGAAGGTAGGGTTCCTCTACAAACCATTGGAGCTAAAATTGATTATTGTTCCTATACAGTTCGAACTATATACGGGGTATTAGGAATCAAAATTTGGATATTTGTAGACGAAGAATAATAAGACTTTACGTGTTTTTACATTATACCCAGTAATGGACAAAAAAAGAAAAACCCTTTTATTCTTTTCTTTTATTCTTTTTATGTTCAAGCAAAACAAAAAAAAAAAAGAGCAATTCTGCAATTCTAGAGGGTTCAATAAAAATTCGATTGATCATTTTATATAATTGCTATGCTTAGTGTGTGACTCGTTGGTTTTTTTAGGGCTAGGATTCAAAAAAACGGACCAGGGCCCAGAGTATGAACTAATAACTATAGCACTAATAACCAACTCATTGCTTCGCATTATCTGGATCCAAAGAACCAGTCAAGATAAAGATATAATATATTGGACATATCGTTGTAGCAACTGAAATCTTTTTTTGCATAAAGATAAAAAAACCAATCGGATTATTAGTTGTGAAGTTCTAAGTCGGAAAGCAAAATAGAAAAAAAGTATGCGGATAAGTGGAAGGATGAGAGAAAGATAGAACGGAAATATCAATGATATATGATTCCAATGTGTAAGGTCGATGAGTCATCTCATAAAACGCAGTGTAATAAAGCATAAATTCAATAATGATTCATGCATAATTAGATGAATCCGCTTATAGAACAAAAAAATCACGAGCCTCGAGCCAATAAAGACTGAGAAAATTGACTTAAGAAAAAAGGACTCCGCCGGAAAATTCAGACCTAACCATTAATCGAGAAGCAATGGGAACGATATAACCCGTGAATGCAGAAGGTTCTATTGAAAATGAATCTTAATGATTCATTGGGTGGGATGGCGGAACAAACCAGGGACCTCCTCTTTTATTCTTTTATTTTGAGAGGTCATGAACTAACCCTATAACTGAAATGTATATGGAAAGAGTAAATATTCGCCCGCGAAAGTTTTTTTTATTAGATTGATACATTTTTGTCGATCCCATATGATAAAAGGAAAAACAAAAGAAAGATTTTTTTATAACGATAACGTTATAAAAAAAGACATTGACATTATCTAGAAATAGAATACATGTTTAATTAAATAATATCTAAACACGCTAGACAAATTTCGAATAGATTAACGAATTGATTAATTAGATACAATTTCAAAGAATCCTATGATTCAGCATATTATTCATGAAACACATGTATATCTTGATAAAATCTGTTTTAGTCGTTTCATTCGCGAGGAGCTGGATGAGAAGAAACTCTCATGTCCAGTTCTGTAGTAGAGATGGAATTGAAAAAGAACCATCAACTATAACCCAAAAAGAACAAGATTCCGTAAACAACATAGAGGAAGAATGAAAGGAATATCTTATCGAGGTAATCATATTTGTTTCGGTAGATATGCTCTTCAAGCACTTGAACCCGCTTGGATTACATCTAGACAAATCGAAGCAGGGCGCCGAGCAATGACACGAAATGTACGTCGTGGCGGAAAAATATGGGTACGTATATTTCCAGACAAACCAGTTACAGTAAGACCCACGGAAACCCGTATGGGTTCAGGGAAAGGATCCCCAGAATATTGGGTAGCTGTTGTTAAACCGGGTAGAATACTTTATGAAATGGGTGGAGTAGCCGAAAATATAGCTCGAAAGGCTATTTCAATAGCGGCGTCCAAAATGCCTATAAGAACTCAATTCATTATTTCTGGATAGAAATGTAGAACCAAAGGAAAGAAGTCTTGTGTATAAAAAAAACAATTGCAGGGGTTTCTTTCTTTTTTTTTTTTTTTTACTTCGTCCTTTGCTTTATTTTACATTAAAAAAACAGATAAAAAAAAAATGATATGATTCAACCTCAAACCCATTTGAATGTAGCAGACAATAGCGGGGCACGAGAATTGATGTGTATTCGAATAATAGGAGCTAGTAATCGCCGATATGCTCATATTGGTGATGTTATTGTTGCTGTGATAAAAGAAGCAGTACCAAATACGCCTCTAGAAAGATCAGAAGTGATCAGAGCTGTAATTGTACGTACTTGTAAAGAACTCAAACGAGATAACGGTATAATAATACGATATGATGACAATGCTGCAGTTGTCATTGATCAAGAAGGAAATCCAAAAGGAACCCGGGTTTTTGGCGCGATCGCCCGGGAATTGAGACAGTTAAATTTTACTAAAATAGTTTCATTAGCACCTGAGGTATTATAATATGAGACCGTGAGATAGTGATAGTATTTAAATAAAATAGATAAATTAGTAGATTATGTCTCACGCATATACTTTTAAGAATTTTCTTTAATAATTTTTATAAAAAAAGAACATGCTGATTATATCCAAATTCGGAAGCAACAATAATTTTAGTTTATCATGGGTAAGGACACTATTGCTGACATAATAACTTCTATACGAAATGCTGACATGGATCGAAAGGGAACGGTTCGAATAGCATCTACTAACATGACCCAAAACATTGTTAAAATACTTTTACAAGAGGGTTTTCTCGAAAACGTAAGGAAACTTGTAGAAAATAACAACTATTTTTTTGTTTTAACCCTACGACATAGAAGGAATAGGAAAGGACCATATAGAACTCTTTTAAATTTAAAACGAATAAGTCGACCTGGTCTCCGAATCTATTCTAACTATCAACGAATTCCTAGAATTTTAGACGGGATGGGGATTGTAATTCTCTCTACTTCTCGGGGTATAATGACAGACCGAGCAGCTCGGCTAGAAGGAATCGGCGGAGAAATTTTGTGCTATATATGGTAAATTTTCTGCTATCCGAATTGTATCTGTAACTTCCTGTTTGTGAAAAAAACGAATAAAAAAGCCAAGTTGTCTAATATCACGCCTTCCTACATTAGTTGATACTTCAAGGAGGGTTTGTCTGGAATAAAAGAAGAAAAATGGATTCATGAAGGTTTAATTACTGAATCACTTCACAATGGTATGTTCGGGGTTCGTTTAAATAATGAAGTCAGATTCTAAGTTCTGTTTCAGGAAGGATCCGACACTCTTTTATACATATACTACCAGGAGATAGAATCAAAATTGAAGTAAGTCGTTATGATTCAAACGGGGGGGAGGGGGGTGGCGCAGAATTTCTAGACCCACAACAAAGATTCGAATGGTTCGGTGGTTTTTCAAGATTCCTTTCATGAGGATCCAATTCACGGTTCAAAAATTGCAAGAAACTTATTTTCTTCCAATCAGTAAAGTAGATTCGAAATTCAGTTAAGGAATAACAATTATGAAAATAAGAGCCTCCGTTCGTAAAATTTGTGAAAAATGCCGACTGATCCGTAGAAGGGGACGCATTATAGTAATTTGTTCCAACCCGAGACATAAACAAAGACAAGGATAATCTTTCGAAAAGGGACTCTCTAAAGGAACCGATGAACAAATAAAAATAAAAGATCCGTTTTGACATGAAATGGATATATCCATATATCTCTGACTTCTATTTCGGAAATGATAAAATATGGCAAAATCTATACCAAGAAGCGGTTCACGTAGGACTGGACGTGTGGGTTCACGTAAAAGTGCACGGCGAATACCAAAGGGCGTTATTCATGTTCAAGCAAGTTTCAACAACACCATTGTGACAGTTACAGATGTACGGGGTCGGGTTATTTCTTGGTCCTCCGCCGGTACTTGTGGATTCAGGGGTACAAGAAGAGGGACACCTTTTGCTGCTCAAACCGCAGCAGGAAATGCTATTCGAGCAGTAACAGATCAAGGTATGCAACGAGCAGAAGTCATGATAAAAGGTCCGGGTCTCGGAAGAGATGCAGCATTACGCGCTATTCGTCGAAGTGGTATACTTTTAAGTTTCGTAAGGGATGTAACCCCTATGCCACATAATGGCTGCAGACCCCCTAAAAAAAGGCGAGTGTAGAAATAAACATTGAAGAGATTTCAAGAGAAATAAATGACTCAAAAATCTGACAAATAATATTACTATGGTTCGAGAGAAATTAAAAGTATCTACTCGGACACTACAGTGGAAATGTGTTGAATCAAGAGCAGACAGTAAGCGTCTTTATTATGGACGCTTTATTCTGTCTCCACTTATGAAAGGTCAAGCCGACACAATAGGCATTGCGATGCGAAGAGCTTTGCTTGGAGAAATCGAAGGAACATGTATTACACGCGCAAAATCTGAGAAAATCCCGCATGAATATTCCACCATAGTAGGTATTCAAGAATCAGTACATGAAATTTTAATGAATTTGAAAGAAATTGTATTGAGAAGTAATCTATATGGAACTCGTGACGCGCTTATTTGTGTCAAAGGTCCTGGATATGTAACTGCTCAAGACATACTCTTACCACCTTCTGTGGAAATCGTTGATAATACGCAGCATATAGCTAACCTAACGGAACCAACTGATTTTTGTATTGGATTACAAATTGAAAGGAATCGAGGATATAATATAAAAACACCAAATAACTTTCAAGACGGAAGTTATCCTATAGATGCTATATTCATGCCTGTTCGAAACGCGAATCATAGTATTCATTCTTATGGAAATGGAAATGAAAAACAAGAGATCCTTTTTCTAGAAATATGGACAAATGGAGGTTTAACTCCTAAAGAAGCACTTCATGAAGCCTCCCGGAATTTGATTGATTTATTTATTCCCTTTCTCCAGTCGGCAGAAGAAAACTTACATTTAGAGAACAATCAATACAAGGGTTCTTTACCCTATTTTACTTTTCACGATAGGGTTGCTAAACTAAAGAAAAAGAAAAAAGAAATAGCATGGAAATCCATTTTTATTGACCAATCAGAATTGTCTCCCAGGATCTATAATTGTCTCAAAAAGTCCA